ATCTTACGGAGCCAGTTCATATCATATACGACACGATCGGGTCTGATCATAGAAAGGATTCTCTTCAAACGAACCAGCCTATCCTCTGTATGGGGCTTACGCGGTGGTTGGAACAAAGACACATTTTTTGTAAATTCAAATGTGGCAGATAAAGGCATATATCTGCACGGCCCGATCAATAGTTCAAGTCACACACTCCCATAATCCATTTTCTCTTCGGAGAATCCGCTTCAACTATAAGTGTCAAAAATATATATTTTTGTAGAGTTGAAGAGCAATATCCAAATACATGTCTTATTTTTTTCAATAATCCATATTTGTAGCAATGAAATACTATTCTTCCTACCCCAATGATTGATTCAAAATATTAATGGTATAGAGTCTTCCTTATAAAAGTAGAGTCTTCCTTATAAAGGGCCCGAAATACCTTGTTTACGTATCATTGGGAAGTGCATTAACATAAATACGGCAGTAAGAAGAGGTAATACAAAAGTGTGTAAACTATAAAAACGAGTCAAAGTGGATTGTCCCACACTAGCACTTCCGCGTAATAACTCTACCAGGGGCGATCCTATTACAGGAATAGCGTCAGGCACACCCGTTACTATTTTGACTGCCCAATAACCAATTTGGTCCCAAGGTAAGGAATAACCAGTTACACCAAAAGATGCGGTCAATACACCCAAAACCACGCCCGTAACCCAAGTCAATTCACGAGGTTTTTTAAAACCACCGGTAAGATACACACGAAATACGTGCAGAATCATCATTAGGACCATCATACTTGCCGACCATCGATGAACTGATCGAATTAACCAACCAAAGTTAGCTTCAGTCATTATATATTGAACAGAAGCAAAAGCCTCTGTAACGGTCGGACGATAATAAAAAGTCATAGCAAACCCCGTAGCTACTTGTACTAAAAAACAAGTAAGCGTAATTCCTCCTAGACAATAAAATATGTTGACGTGAGGAGGAACATATTTACTAGTTATATCATCTGCAATTGCCTGAATCTCAAGACGTTCTTCGAACCAATCATAGATTTTATTGAGATAGGTAAACCGAGGAGACCCCCCCCGAGAACCGTATATGAAAATTTCATCTCGTACGGCTCAAACAGAAACACCCCAATACTAGTTCTAACGGATGTGTGGAATAGAAAGTTTTAAATTTCTTAATTCTATGATTCTTTTTTTTCTGAAGATATGAAAGAATAAAAACCCGAAAACTATTCCTTGTGGTTATAATGCCAAAAAATCAAGTCGGCTCATTCGTCTCTATATTGATCGTTATAGGCCTCTTGAATCTTCTATTTACCTATTTTCTTTGTTGTTATTTATGTGTAATGCGGCTTTACTGCTGTTTTTTTTTTTATTATTGATAGGAATTCTCTTGTTAAGACCCTATGAATCGATTAAAACCTCAGATTCATACTAGAACCACGATGATTCAATAAAACCCCCTCAAACTAAGTCCCCCAATTCCCTGAGTAAGAACCGTTGGATCATCACTTATTCAATGACTAGATATAATGACTAAAAATCCAAAGAAATCTTTGTCCTTTGATCAAAATAAGCATAAAAGGAAGTTTGAAAGAATAAAAATCTTTCTATTTATAACTTCTAACTCTTTGAAAAATTTTTTGGAGTCCGGCCGCGAGGTCTGACTATTAAGTATGAATCATAGTTCTAATACTTTGTAATCTATGTAATCTATTTTATATATTCCGTGCTCCAGATACTAAAATGAATATCCGACGAAGTAAAACCATCTCTATCAAGATGACAGACCCATTCTCTGTACTAGCCATAGGATCAATTATACCAAGTCACACACTCATATTCCGGAAATACAGAAAAAAAGAAATTCCACGGTCGAACTACCAAAATAGAATGGGATAAAAATCAGAAAACTAAATGCTTCACTTTGTATTGAAAAAGCTAGTTAATGGTTCTTGTGAATCTAATTCATTGAAATTCCATCCAATAAAATGGAAGAATTATAAATCTCCAAAATAATAGATAGAAATACTGCAAATAGAGCCATTGCGAGACCCATCAAAGGAGTAGTTCCCCAACCAGGAGCTACTTTACCATATTCTGAATTCAATGGTTTCAATAAACTTCCGGCATTCGTTCGTTTTGGGCGGCCAGATCTAGAACTACCCTCAACGGTTTGTGTAGCCATAATATTTTATATTCATTAAGATCTGTTGACTTTGTATACCATTCCGTTGTAAATAAATGATCTTATCATAGATCCATTGTGGTCTTAAAACTATATAATGTCTTAAAACTATATAATAATGGAAACAGCAACCCTAGTTGCCATCTTTTTATCTGGTTTACTTGTAAGTTTTACTGGGTACGCCTTATATACTGCGTTTGGGCAACCCTCTCAACAACTAAGAGATCCATTCGAGGAACACGGGGACTAGTTGAAGTAATGATCCTCCCAACAGTGGGAGGATCATTACTTCAATTGAGATAATGAAAAATTATTTCACCTTTTTACTTTTTAGTTGGAACTTTAGGCGGTTCGCGAAAAAAGATAGCGAAAAAAATTATTCCTAGAGTTGAGACTAAAAGGAATGTATAAACCAATGCTTCCATAGATTCGATCGTGGTTTACAATTATAGCTTCCATACCTGTTTATTTGGGATCGTCTCCCGGATAAAGAAAGAACAAAAGTCAAAGAAAAGGCAGCGAGTCAAATGTCAAATCAAGATTTATCCGGTACCCCAACCCTATAGTCAGTCAAATAAACTAAAAACGAAAAGTAACAAAGCAATATTGTATCAAACTACCTGTCTTCTTGTAGTTGGATCTCCAAGTTTTTGGAATGCTCCAAATTCCACTTGAGCATCTAAATCCGGATCAATACCAGCAAAAACATCTCTAAACAAGGTTCTAGCACCATGCCAAATATGTCCGAAGAAGAAGAGCAAAGCAAACGAAGCATGCCCAAAGGTAAACCAACCCCTTGGACTGCTACGAAAAACACCATCGGATTTCAAAGTAGCACGGTCTAATTCAAAAATTTCACCCAATTGAGCACGTCTAGCATATTTTTTCACAGTAGCGGGATCGCTATAACTGACTCCGTTCAGTTCGCCGCCATAGAACTCAACAGTTACACCTACTTGTTCGACACTATATTTTGATTCTGCCCTTCTAAAAGGAACATCAGCTCTAACAATTCCGTCCCCGTCGACCAAAACAACCGGAAATGTTTCAAAAAACGTCGGCATACGACGTACAAAAAGTTCACGCCCCTCTTTATCTCTAAAGATAGGATGTCCTAACCACCCAACGGCTATTCCATCCCCGTTGTCCATGGAGCCCGCTCTGAATAATCCACCTTTTGCCGGATTATTGCCGATGTAATCATAAAAAGCTAGTTTTTCAGGAATTTTAGACCAAGCTTCGGATAAACTTTGATTTTCGGCTAAGCCAGCACCAATTCTTCGATATATTTCTTGTTGGAAGTATCCTTGATCCCATTGATAGCGCGTAGGACCAAACAATTCAATCGGGGTAGTTGCTGAACCATACCACATAGTTCCAGCAACTACAAAAGCTGCAAAAAAGACAGCGGCAATACTACTGGAAAGGACGGTTTCAATATTTCCCATACGTAATCCTTTGTATAGACGTTGGGGTGGACGAACACTAAGATGGAATAGACCTGCCAATATGCCTAAGGTCCCTGCTGCAATATGATGAGAAGCTATTCCTCCCGGAACAAAAGGATCAAAACCCTCCACACCCCACGCTGGATTTACGGCTTGTACCCTTCCGGTTAGTCCATAAGGATCGGACACCCATATTCCAGGACCATACAATCCTGTTACATGAAATGCACCAAAACCAAAGCAAGCCACCCCTGAGAGAAATAAATGAATTCCAAAGATCTTAGGCAAATCCAAAGAGGGTTTTCCTGTACGTTCATCAGTAAATATTTCTAGATCCCAATACACCCAATGCCAGATAGCTGCCAAAAAACACAAGCCAGAAAACACAATATGTGCCCCGGCCACACCTTCGTAACTCCAAATACCCGGATTCGTTACAGTCCCCCCTGTAATACTCCAACCGCCCCATGAATTCGTTATTCCTAAACGAGTCATGAAGGGTATAACGAACATACCCTGTCTCCACATTGGATCAAGAACAGGGTCAGAGGGATCAAAAACGGCTAATTCGTATAGAGCCATCGAACCGGCCCAACCAGCAACCAGAGCTGTATGCATTATATGGACAGAAATCAAACGACCGGGATCATTCAATACGACGGTATGAACACGATACCAAGGCAAACCCATGGAAATACCCCTTTATCAACGAAAAATAGACACAATGTAACTTTATTGCATTGGAGAAAACTATGCTATGGACTCCTTTTTTAGGGGATTCTCTTGGGGAAAGTATTAATATTTGTTTGATGCTTTTCGTAATAATTACTTTTAGTAATAACGAAACTATTTTGTTCGTAGGAACAAAAAGAAGCAGATCTATTCTACACCCGATAAGTACCAATACGCAATGGTAAGGGGGTTGTTACCATTTTATATGAGTGAATGTATATATATTTGTTCATCATTCAAAGGACTTATTTGTAAGAATTTTCCTTTATTCATTTTGTCTTCTTTTTTTATGAACTTAGTCAATCTAGGGATAAAATAGGATAATAAAATAGGATATAAAATCAATAAATAGTATTATATTAGGCCACTAAACCCACTGTTACGCTTTCACATCAAAGTGAGATATAGTACTTAATTTTTCTTTTATTTAATGCCTATTGGTGTTCCAAGAGTACCTTTTCGAAGTCCTGGAGAGGAAGATGCATTGTGGATTGACGTATAGTGCGACTTGTCAGATATATTGGGCATATGGTATTTCCCCGTTCTCTTCCCCGATCGAGATATCCCCTCTTTCGCCCAAGAAAGATTGATTCAATTATCAAAAATTTGGAGCGTGAAGTGCAATTAGATCCATTTTTTAGGGAGGGTATACGGATTAATATTATCAATTAGAATAATTTATGGTTGGCTTGGTTAGACCAATCAAATGAAGTATCCAGGCTCCGTTTAGAAATAAAACCAATTGGTAATAAATATATTTAGGATTACGACTTAATATCATATTTTAGTTATTTCTATTAATTTATATATTTCTAAATAGAAATACTAAATAGAAGTGATCTCAAACTATTAATCAATCGAGTAATATGATGAATGCGTTGAATATTTGTTGGAAGACGTGAAATAAATTGAAAAAAAAAGGGAAGTCGTAGAAAAAGGACGTGGTATTGGGGCATTTGTCCTATATGTGCAAATCCAAATCGGGCGGATCTTTACTCGGAGTAGAGCATAAACCTAAAAAAATTGAAGAAGCCCAGTCAGCAACAAGAAAATTACATCGCGATTTAGATTGTATCTCGATGAAACAATACATCAATGAGAAGTTAGTCAGATGAGTTTAGTCATTTTTTTTAGATAAACAGGCCAAAACTTATCTTTCTTGAAAAATGAAAGAAAAGTCCCTTTTTATAAGTTAAAAAAACCTGTTATGAAAAAAAAAGCTAGAATCTACACATTGATTCCTTTTTTTCATGATTTTTGTTGAACCGTATGCATCAAAAGGTGCATGTACGGTTTCTAAGGGATACTATTTTATCCCAATCAACCGACTTTATCGAGAAAGATTACTTTTTTTAGGCCAGGGGGTTGATAGCGAGATCTCGAATCAACTTATTGGTCTTATGGTATATCTCAGCATAGAGGATGATACCAAAGATCTGTATTTGTTTATAAACTCTCCTGGCGGATGGGTAATACCCGGAGTAGCTATTTATGATACTATGCAATTTGTGCGACCAGATATACAGACAGTATGCATGGGATTAGCCGCTTCGATGGGATCTTTTATTCTTGTCGGAGGGGAAATTACCAAACGTCTAGCATTCCCTCACGCTCGGCGCCAATGAGTTTTTTATTTGATTTGAGAGAAAAAAGAAAACTATGCCTTCACACTATATGAAATATTAAGTAATAATAGCATGGCACTTCGAATTCGATATGAGAGATTTTTTTAAAACCCTTAGATTATGTATCGAAAGAGTAGTATGAGATAAAAGGTATTTTCGATTTTAGCCAATCTATCGGGAGGCCTATTTCAGCGTCACAAACTTTTTTATTTTCACACCAGGGGCTCTTAATCTTAACAATATTTATGTTATGAAAGAATATGAAAGAAAATAAATCTTTTTTTTATTTTCAAATAAAAAAAAAAAGAAACTTTGGGATTGCTAAATAACAGACGAAATAAATATATAAAGCAACGGAACCATCATAGTATTTTTATAGTATTTTTGAACTACTACAAAAGGAAGGGTGGTTATTGGATCATTTACCAACCTGAGTCTGATAGACCCTATAATTTATTTTATATTTCTTCGATGTAAGTAAGGTAAAAAAAGTGAATTCCATTATAGAGCCGTATGCAATGCGCAAAAGATGCCTGTACGGTTGTTCAATTATATCTTTTTTTTATTATTCTTTTCTTTATCTCCTCACCTTTCACTTTCATCATGCGAGATAGAAGAAACATTTTTATGTTATATCATTATATCATCAGGGTAATGATCCATCAACCTGCTAGTTCTTTTTATGAGGCACAGACGGGAGAATTTATCCTGGAAGCGGAAGAACTGCTGAAGCTACGCGAAACCATCACAAGGGTTTATGCACAAAGGACAGGCAAACCCTTATGGGTTGTATCCGAAGACATGGAAAGAGATGTTTTTATGTCAGCAACAGAAGCCCAAGCTCATGGAATTGTTGATCTTGTAGCGACTGAATAACAAAGAAAAAGAACAAGGATTTCACATGAATTCGTGATTTGGGATTTTACTTTCTTACCGGATTTAATATTCTATTTATTAATTGAATTTCTTAATATAGAAATTCAAAATATAGAAAAAAAGAATTCCTAAGCATCCGGTTAAGGTCGATCTAAACCAGCCCATTATATATATGATTCAACATGCCAACTATTAAACAACTTATTAGAAACACAAGACAGCCAATCAGAAATGTCACGAAATCCCCCGCTCTTGGAGGATGTCCTCAGCGACGAGGAACATGTACTAGGGTGTATGTGCGACTCGTTCAGACCATGGACTAGGACAAAAGAAAAAGAAAGAAAACAATTGATCCAGTATCACCGATCCGTACCTGTGAGTAGGATAAAATGGACGAACTCCATTGAATATTCAATATCTTAAAAAAAAAAAGATCTATCCTTCGATTGGGGTATCAAATGTATGGTTCTCGTTGGTGCAAATCCAACCACCTCAATTTAAAATTTAAGATGAGAAAGAATTCCCCATTGATATCAAATGGTATTCATTAAGCAGGGGAAATCTTATTTTAAAAAAGTAAAAATTTAGGCCTTATTCTTGCAAGAACGGACTAACAGGGTCAGCTACTCAGCTAATCTTCATAATTAAATACCGTTACTGTATAAGTAGATCTCGTTGTGAAAGACCTAGTACTAGATAATTATGGGTAGAGCCAAAGAGTGTGAACTGTACAAGTTAACAATAACATTGATTAAATGAGGGAAGGGCTCCGGTGTATAGAGAAGACCTCGCCGTTTAAGAAGTAACCATAGAAACGATGGAACCCACTATAATCCATTTATATTTATTACTTTTTTATTTACTATGTGTTTTACCTAGTATCAATACAATTTTGATTTTCGAGGGGAAATGCCTAAAAAAAAATCGTGGTCGGGAAGGTTAGAGTAGCAAAAGCCATTGGAATTTTTATTTTATACATTGGAAGAATCCGTTTTGTTATTAATAGACTAGGACACGGGAAGGGAATAACTGAAAGAAAGGAAATCAATTAGTTATTCATCAAAGTTTCATTTATTCAATGACCAGAATTAAACGAGGGTATATAGCTCGAAGACGTAGAACAAAAATCCGTTTATTTGCATCAACTTTTCGAGGGGCTCATTCAAGACTTACGCGGACTATTACTCAACAGAAAATAAGAGCTTTGGTTTCGGCTCATCGGGATAGGGGTAGACAAAAGAGAGATTTTCGTCGTTTGTGGATTACTCGTATAAATGCAGTAATTCGAGACAATAAAGTATACTTCAGTTATAGTAAATTAATACACAATCTGTACAAGAAACGGTTGCTTCTTAATCGTAAAATACTTGCACAAATAGCTATATTAAATAGGAGTTGTCTTTATATGATTTCCAATGAGATCATAAAATAAAGAGAGTGGAAGGAATCCGTTGGAATGGTTTAAATGGAGTTCCCTGGAAAATGAACTCTGAGAAGGTAGAGTAGAAATTAGTATAATAAAATATGAAAAAGTCGTCAAAATGAAAATGAAGAAACACGTTCAATAAAAAATATTTCTTCTTCTTCCCCAATTTTTTTTTTTCGAACGACAATCAAATCTGGATTTCCTATTTTTAGAAAAAAAAAAGCGTCAATCCGCATTTGAGTTTGGATTGGAATTTTTTTTTGATTCAATTCAAGAGTCAGCCTATTTTTTTCTGGTTCTAAGACCAGTAGTTCTAGCGGTTGACTCGCTTCTTTCAAATTGTTTCTCATTATTAAGAAAAGGTAACGGAGATAAAATACGAGCTTGTTTTATAGCAATAGTAATTAATCGTTGTTGTTTTAAGGTCAATCGATTCACCCGTCTAGATAATATTTTTCCTTGTTCGCTAATAAATCGACTAATTAAACTCATGTTTCTATAATCAATTCGATCCCCCGATTGGATCGGAGGCAAACGCCTACGAAAAGATCGCTTGGATTTAAGAAAGATTCGCTTGGATTTATCCATGGTTTGTTTATTCCTTATCCTAAAGATCCTATTTCTTAATTCTCCATCACGGTTGGTCCGATCGAAATAGGATTTTGTTTGTTTATATTTAAATCAATAGATATTAGATATATCTAATATGTCATTTTTAATCTTCCTTGGAACGGAAGACTGACACACGAGCGACCAGTTAGATCTATTTCTTTATCTCCCCGTGAATCGTATGTTTGTAACAACGGGGACAGAATTTTCTCAATTCCAATCGACTAGGCGTATTATGTCGATTCTTTTGAGTAATATATCTGGAAATGCCCATTGATTCCTTATTAACACGATTTCGAACACAACTGGTACATTCCAAAATCACCGTTACTCGGACATCTTTACCCTTGGCCATGAGCCTCCTTTGGTTTTTGATTCATTCAATTCTTTAATTTTCCGATCCGAAACGAGGAAGAAGAAAGGAACGAAAAAAAAAAAGAAACAGGTAACTCGAAATCGAATTATGAAAGAAAGATTTCGTTGCAATAAATCAATATAAATAAATATAGTAATAATAACAATATATTAATAATAAGTAATATAATGATTTCTAACTATATTACTAGATTTATAATTTAAAATTGCCGTACAGCATTTAATTTTCATTTAAGTATCTTGTATGATATTATTGCCCCAACCATCACATTTCACTCTATTTTTTATTAATTTCATTTAAATTTAAACCTGGCCCGAGTTACTAGTTTCACCGAGGAGGAATCCCTTTATTTGTTTTTCTAACGTATATTCTAAAAAAAAAAGGGAAGGGATTAGTTACAGATATTTGATTGTATCTCTAATCCTCTTCCCCCCCTCCCATATCAATAACTAGAATGAAAAAAAGGGGAATATCAACGCATCCGGAAAAAAACGATTGATCTCTATCAATAAACCTGCTAAAGACCCGAACCATAGAGTACTTACTACCGGTGCCACGGAGAGATATGTTTTTAGATCTCGCATTTTAAATTCTCCTCTTTCTTTATTATTTCTAATACATAATGGTAATACATATATACCCAGATGTGTATATGTACTTAATGACCGACCGCTTGTATTTGTACGCGGAATCCCTAATTCAAGTTGAAATGTACAAC